TGATCGTGATTTTGAACCTGTTCTTTCCATGACTCCTCTTAACTAAAGTAGTAGGTAAAATAGGAAAGTAAAAATCGGTTCATATTAAAAAGTCTTCTTTGTTTCTTTCAATTCAATCTCATTTTTTCTGGCTCGGCTATACTATCCAGCCGAGCCATTCTCCTTTATTTATCATGCTAAGAAGTAAAAAAAGCCAATAAAGATAAAGATCAAAATATAGTAATCCAACAAAAGGAGAGAGAGGGATTCGAACCCTCGATAGTTATTTTTATGAACTATACCGGTTTTCAAGACCGGAGCCATCAACCACTCGGCCATCTCTCCGAAAGATAATTTCTATTTTATTTTTTTTTCGCCAAATAGAACATAGCCCTATGAGTTAATACGATCACTATGTAGAGAAAGATATAGGGTGTGACCTTCTTTATAGGTCTATAAATCTGGCTATATAAATAAATGAGATACGCGATCCCGTATACCCATTTGTGAAGTCAAAAAAAACCTTTAACTTCATGTCCGAATAGAATAAAAGTGGTAAAAAGCAATTGGAACTAAGTCATCTCGAATCAACGGATTCATGATAAAATCCCTTTATTTATTAAAATTTTTTAGTGGGTAATAGGATTAAATGGTGTATATTCTTTTGTTAATAGCTTGGAGGATTAAAAACATGACTATTGCTTTCCAATTGGCTGTTTTTGCATTAATTATTACTTCATCAATCTTACTGATTAGTGTACCCGTTGTATTTGCGTCTCCTGATGGTTGGTCGAGTAACAAAAATGTTGTATTTTCTGGTACATCTTTATGGATTGGATTAGTCTTCTTGGTGGGTATCCTTAATTCTCTTATCTCTTGAATTCATTCGTTGCAGATCCAAAAATGAGATGACCCCCTCCCATTCCATTAATTACACTCAATATAAGTCCATAAAATGCAAATAAAGAAAAAATTAGAGGGGGGGTCGAATTTCTGGAACTTTAATGAAATATGAATAAAAGATTAATAAATAGTTACTAAATATGAAATAGTAATAAATAACTAAATAAAAAAACGAATCAAAAATTGATATCTGATATCAATATAGAATATAATTTTTTATGGAAATAGAAGAATCATATATTCTTGAATATGGAATTCAATATTCCATATATCAAATAAATATAATATTATTATATAATATATATATATATTTATATATATTAATAGAATTGTTAATTGAATTGATTTGGTGGTAGAATTTTATGAAATGACCCCAAACCAAAGAGTGTATCTCGTCTAGCTTTGAACAAATATTATCCATAAATTTCTTATCAAGAAGGCAAAAAAATGCGGATATAGTCGAATGGTAAAATTTCTCCTTGCCAAGGAGAAGACGCGGGTTCGATTCCCGCTATCCGCCCAAATATAAATGGACTCAAAAAGATAAAAGATTCGGTTATAGTTGACCGGGAAATATAGTAATTTTTTCCTCGCGTCCCAAAAGACAAGTATTAATTAATGACTAGTTAATAGAAGCAAACTGACATTTCTTGAAAAAAAAATGTTGCGGAGACAGGATTTGAACCCGTGACCTCAAGGTTATGAGCCTTGCGAGCTACCAAACTGCTCTACCCCGCGATGAAACAAAAAAACTTGGACTAAACTCTAATAAACAAAGAAGAATTGAATGAGCCCCTATTCCATATCTGTACAAATAGAATAGCCTATTTAGACAGAATGGTAAAGGGGCCTCATCGATCATAGAAAAAAATAGAAAAATTAAGGGATACTTAAATCCTTACCAGCTTGATCTTGTTGCCCCTGGCAACAAACATGCATGAACCATTTCCCGAAGGATGTGTCCAGATAGTCCAAAGTCTCGATAGTTAGCTCTCGGTCTTCCGGTCGAAAAGCAACGGCGATGAAGACGTGTAGGTGCACTATTACGCGGTAGGGATTGTAATTTTCCATGAATTTTCCATTTCTCACTTAGCGACGGAATCTTACTTATTTCCTTTTTTGAGGATCGACGAATCAAATGATATTTTTTTTCCAATTTTTGCCTCTTCTTCTCCCTATAAATCAAACTTTTCTTTGCCATAATGCTTCAGTTCCTCTTATTATCAATGATAATGATACAAATCGGATCCTAGATGTAGAAATAAATATAAGAGTACATACCTATATTTTTTTTATTAAAAAAAATATATTATTGCGGATAGAATACCTAAATAATTAACCGAATTTGCCCGATGTGGAGGCAATCAAGAAAGCCGCATAAGTGAATATATAACCTACAGAAAAGTGAGCTAATCCAACCAATCTTGCTTGCACAATTGAAAGAGCTACTGGTTTATCTTTCCATCGAATCAAATTTGCCAAAGGTGTGCGTTCATGAGCCCATGCTAAAGTTTCAATCAATTCCTGCCAATAACCACGCCAGGAAATTAAGAACATAAATCCTGTAGCCCAAACAAGATGCCCAAATAAGAACATCCATGCCCAGACTGATAAACTA